GATTCAGTGGGATCTTTCACTCACATTTTTTTCCACCAAGAACGTTTTATGAAACTCTTTGACCTCCGAATTTGGAGGATCCTACTTTCACACGGTTCACAGGGTTCAACAAGGAATCGATATTTCACGATCAAAGGTGTAGTACTGCTTGTAGTAGCGGTCCTTATATATCGTCTGAACAATCGAAATATGGTCGAAAGAAAAAATATCTATTTGATGGGGCTTCTTCCTATACCTATGAATTCCATAGGACCCAGAAATGATACATTGGAAGAATCTTTTTGGTCTTCCAATATCAATAGGTTGATTGTTTCGCTCCTGTATCTTCCAAAAGGGAAAAAGATCTCTGAGAGTTGTTTCATGGATCCGAAAGAGAGTACTTGGGTTCTCCCAATAACTAAAAGGTGTATCATGCCGGAATCTAACTGGGGTTCGCGGTGGTGGAGGAACCGGATCGGAAAAAAGAGGGATTCTAGTTGTAAGATATCTAATGAAACCGTAGCTGGAATTGAGATCTCATTCAAAGAGAAAGATATCAAATATCTGGAGTTTCTTTTTGTATCCTATACAGATGATCCGATCCGCAAGGACCTTGATTGGGAATTCTTTGATCGTCTTTCTCCGAGGAAGAAGCGAAATATAATCAACTTGAATTCGGGGCGGCTATTCGAAATCTTAGTGAAACACTTGATTTGTTATCTCATGTCTGCTTTTCGTGAAAAAAGACCAATTGAAGTGGAGGGTTTCTTCAAACAACAAGGAGCCGAGGCAACTATTCAATCAAACGATATTGAGCATGTTTCCCATCTCTTCTCGAGAAACAAGTGGGGTATTTCTTTGCAAAATTGTGCTCAATTTCATATGTGGCAATTCCGCCAAGATCTCTTCGTTAGTTGGGGGAAGAATCAGCACGAATCGGATTTTTTGAGGAACGTAGCGAGAGAGAATTGGATTTGGTTAGACAATGTGTGGTTGGTAAACAAGGATCGGTTTTTTAGCAAGGTACGGAATGTATCGTCAAATATTCAATATGGTTCTAAAAAATCTATTTTCGTTCAAGTAACGGATTCTAGCCAATCGAAAGGATCTTCTGATCAATCCAGAGATCCTTTCGATTCCATTAGTAATGAGGATTCGGAATATCACACATTGATCAATCAAACAGAGATTCAGCAACTAAAAGAAAGATCGATTCTTTGGGATCCTTCCTTTCTTCAAACGGAACGAACAGAGATAGAATCAGATCGATTCCCGAAATGCCTTTCTGGATATTCCTCAATGTCCCGGCTATTCACGGAACGTGAGAAGCAGATGAATAATCATCTGCTTCCGGGAGAAATCGAAGAATTTCTTGGGAATCCTACAAGATCAATTCGTTCTTTTTTCTCTGACAGATGGTCAGAACTTCATCTGGGTTCGAATCCTACTGAGAGGTCCACTAGAGATCAGAAATTCTTGAAGAAAGAACAAGGTGTTTCTTTTGTCCCTTCCAGGGGATCGGAAAATAGAGAAATGGTTGATATATTCAAGAGAATTACGTACTTACAAAATACCGTCTCAATTCATCCTATTTCATCAGATCCGGGATGTGATATGGTTCCGAAGGATGAACCGGATATGGACAGTTCCAATAAGATTTCATTCTTGAACAAAAATCCATTTTTGGATTTATTTCATCTATTCCATGACCGGAACAAAGGGGGATACGCGTTACATCGCGATTTTGAATCAGAAGAGAGATTTCAAGAAATGGCAGATCTATTCACTCTATCAATAACCGAGCCGGATCTGGTGTATCATAAGGGATTTGCCCTTTCTATTGATTCCTACGGATTGGATCAAAAAAAATTCTTGAATGAGGTATTCAACTCCAGGGATGAATCGAAAAAGAAATCTTTATGGGTTCTACCTCCTATTTTTGATGAAGAGAATGAATCTTTTTATCGAAGGATCAGAAAAAAATCGGTCCGGATCTCCCGCGGGAATGATTTGGAAGATCCAAAACCAAAAAGAGTGGTATTTGCTAGCAACAACATAATGGAGGCAGTCAATCAATATAGATTGATCCGAAATCTGATTCAAATCCAATATAGCACCTACGGGTACATAAGAAATGTATCGAATCGATTCTTTTTAATGAATAGATCCGATCGCAACTTCGAATATGGAATTCAAAGGGATCAAATCGGAAATGATACTCTGAATCATCTAACTATAATAAAATATACGATCAACCAACATTTATCGAATTTGAAAAAAAATCAGAAGAAATGGCTCGATCCTCTTATTTCTCGAACCGAGAGATCCATGAATCGGGATCCTAATGCATATAGATACAAATGGTCCAGTGGGAGCAAGAATTTCCAGGAACATTTGGAACATTTCGTTTCTGAACAGAAGCACCGTTTTCAAGTAGTGTTCGATCGATTGCGTATTAATCAATTTAATCAATATTCGATTGATTGGTCCGAGGTTATCGACAAACAAGATTTGTCTAAGT